TCATTGTTTTTCGTCGTTAATAAATATAATAAACGCAAATTTTTTTTAATAATTTCGGGTCCTTCTTTATCTTTACCCCATAGAGACATTGAATAGAACGAACTGCTTTTTTTGCCACTGTAAGTTTGAAAATAAACGTTTAAATGTCCTTCAAAAGCAAGTAAATAGATCCGAAACATATAAAATGCAGTTAATCCTGCTGTGGACCAAGCTATTATTGCAAAAATAGGTGAATACAACCAACTATCATTAAGAATTTCATCTTTGGACCAAAAACAAGCAAGGGGTGGAATACCAGAAAGAGAAAGTGTACCCAATAAAAAAGCAGTTTTTGTAATTGGTACATGTTTTCTTAAACCGCCCATAAGAACCATATTCTGACTTTTATCTGGAGAATATCCAACAATAGCTTCCATCGCATGAATAATTGATCCAGATCCTAAGAACAACAATGCCTTCGAATAAGCATGAGTAATCAAATGAAATAAAGCAGCTCGATAAGACCCCATACCTAGAGCTAACATCATATAACCCAATTGAGACATTGTAGAATAAGCTAAGCTTTTCTTAATATCTTTTTGAGCAAGAGCTAAAGTGGCTCCTAAAAATAATGTTATTATACCTATCAAAGCTATTAGATTTAGAATGTAAGGTATAACTATGAAAAGAGGAAGAAGCCGAGCTACAAGAAAAATTCCTGCTGCTACCATAGTAGCGGCATGTATAAGAGCCGAAATGGGGGTAGGCCCTTCCATGGCATCAGGTAACCATACATGAAGTGGAAATTGGGCGGATTTAGCAACAGCGCCGGCAAATAATAGGGAGGCGCATAAAGTAACAAATAAAAAATTAACTTCATTATTAGAAACCAAGTTATTGAATATTTCAAACAAATCCCGAAATTCGAAACTACCTGTTATCCAATAAAAACCCAAAATTCCTAATAATAAACCAAAATCCCCGACACGATTAGTTACAAACGCTTTTTGACAAGCATTCGCGGCACTGGGTCGTGTGAACCAAAAACCTATTAATAGATAAGAACACACTCCAACTAATTCCCAAAAAATATAAATTTGTATCAAATTAGAACTAGTAACTAATCCCAACATTGAAGTATTGGAAAAACTCATATAAGCAAAAAATCTCAAATATCCCTGATCATGAGACATATAATTGTCACTATAAATAAGAACCATAATTCCAACAGTAGTGATTAATATCGACATAATAGAAGTAAGTGGATCAACCAAGCAGCCAAATTCTAAAGAAAAATCATTATTGATGGTCCAAGACCATACATATTGATAGACAGAATTATTATTTATTTGCTGAATAGAAAAAAGGGCTGAAAAAACCATAACTATACTTAATAATAAAACACTAGGAAAAGCCCACATACGGCGAAGATTTTTTGTTGCCGTTGGAAAAAGTAGAAGTCCTGTTCCAATTAAGATAGGAACTGGAAGTGGAATGAAAGGTATAATCCATGAATATTGATATGTATATTCCATAAAAAAATAAAAAAAAAATTTATCTTAATTAATTGTTTCTGAGTCACCGGTTCTTATTTCTTTTCTTTTGAAAGGGGTCGGTTAATAAAAAAAAATTAAGATATATAAAATAAAACTTAAATAGAATTTTCTAGCCTTAATTATTCTGAATCTTTCCAAACTACTTCAAATATTTAAAATCAAGAGGTTATAATTGGTCAAATGATATAAATAAGTCACTAGTGAAAAATAAATACGTATTTAATTTTATTAATACTGAATTGTTAATATTAAATTCAAATTTTTACATAAAATTTTATGAAGATAAAAAATGAAAATTCTAATTTTCATTTTAATTATTACGTATTACAATAATTTTTTTATATCTATAGAACAAGGATAAATAATTATACCAAAAACAGTATTTGATATGAATCATAAAGCCCATAACTAAAACTATTTATTGTAATTCGGTTATTTAGAATCATTAACCAATTTGTTTTGTAACTCATTGTTTGTCTTCCATTACAATAAAAGCTATTTGTAGGAAATGCTATGATATCCAACACTTTAATTTTACGGAAAAAAACGGGGGCAAATAAAATGCCTTTAAATTATGTATTTTGTATCCTTTAACAGATTAACTACTAGTCTCATTTGATAATTAAAATTTTGTGGACTCTTTCTTCGAGCTTGAACAATTAAATTAATATTAAATTAATTAATATAATAGAAAAAATTATTAAAGTTTTTTTTTTTTAATTAAGCGGGAGAAGGGTTGGGTTATTAAACTTTTAGATTTTTTTATTACATGTATAAATGTAACACGACGAAAATAGAAAGAAAACGAAACGGACAATCTTTCTTTTTTTTTTTTTTATTTTATCAACTTCAATCTATTTGGCATAGTGTACCTTATCGTTCTTATTAATATTTTATGTGATTTTTAACCCCCCCTTTTTTTTTGGAGTCTAATTTAGAGAAAAAATAGATAGAGAATAGTAAAGAACAATTGATTTTGAACAATAGATGTCTTTCACATCCAACCGAAAAACCTATTATAACTTTTTAATGGCAGTTCCAAAAAAGCGCACCTCTATTTCAAAAAAACGTATTCGTAAAAATATTTGGAAAAGGAAGGGATATAGGGCAGCATTGAAAGCTTTTTCGTTAGCGAAATCTCTTTCTACCGGGAGTTCTAAAAGTTTTTTTTGTGTAACAAATAAATAATCTGAATCGTTCTAATAACTAATAAAGTAATATAATTTTGTTTATAGTTTATTTATAAGATTTATAAGTTATAAAAATGATAAATAATATTTATCAATTATAATTAATATTTATCAATTATAATTAATATTAACATCATAATAGTATAGTAAAAGAATAAATATTAATATATAAGATAAAATAAATATTAATATATAAGATAAATTACAATATAAACAATATACATTAAAACTAAAATAAATAAAAAAGAATTAGTCTCATAATGTTTTAATTTAAAACGAATATAAAATTGAATTTGTTTTACTTTAATTTGAAGCCAAATTTTTCTTTCGTTTCTGATATAGATAAGAATTCTGTTGTCTACTGAATTCTAAAAATGAATGGTACTTTTTTGTTTGAAAAAAGGGTAAACGCAAGCGCAAGGTTTCGCCTTTCATTTTAGTATGTTTTATCATTTTCCGGATGGGGATTATCACTTTCCCCATCGCCCTTACTCAATAATAAAAAGAATTTTTTTTAGTTATATTTTTTATTTTATATTATAAAGAAGAGGTCGTTGAAACTAATTGATTAAGTTTAAAATGTTTTTTATAATCTTTTAAACCATTATTTTGGGTTTTAGAAATTATTATCACTATATAAATTCCTTAAACCCAATTAAATTAATATTAATAAAAGCCCCGTTTCCATTTTTAGGTAGTTATATGACGAATGCGCCAATTTTGAGTGATCTATTTTAGATCCTATGTTTCGATTGGAAGATCGATCAAGATATAATATATATATATTAATTAAAAAATTTATAAAATATTTTGAAGTACGGTACAATTTCTATACGAAATTTTTTTATATGATTGATACGACCATCCCAAATACCTAACTTAATGGGTTTGCTAAATCTTAACGCAAATTCTCTACACAACAAAAAATCCTAACGCAACCTAACTATGCAAATATTTACATAAATCTTTTGAGTGTATCGCTGAAATTGTGTTATATAAAAATTCTATTTTTTTATTAATCGATAAAATGCATTTTTTATTTTAGATTAATAAAATAAATGATAAAAGAAATTAATCATTAAAAAATGTAAACGAGGCAGAACATTTTTTTTACTTATATCCAGGGATTGAAGTAAAAATTATATAGTTACAACTGTTACATTTTAGTTTTAGGAGAGCATAAAGTAATAGTCTACGAAAAAATACATTGTTAGTTCAGTTAAATAAAATTGACATCCTAAAATACTAAATAACTAAATAACTAAATAAAAAAATACTAAATTAAATAACTAAATAAAAAGATAATAATAAGAAAAATAAATATTATTAACGTTAACGAAAACGTTTTAATCCCTAATTTTTAAACAAGTTTTTATTCATCAATTTGAATGGTTTCCTAAAAAAAAATATTGGATTGAATTAACTCCTTCAAGCTCGACGATTGAATAAAAATAGGTTATTATGATTTCGAATAAGCCGCTATGGTGAAATCGGTAGACACGCTGCTCTTAGGAAGCAGTGCTAGAGCATCTCGGTTCGAGTCCGAGTGGCGGCATGGCATCTTCTAAAAGAGTAAGTCCTATAATGAATTCAATTCCAATTCCAGATTTCAATTCCTATAATTGAGGGACGCCCTTATTAATTTAATAATTTTTATGATATTTTCAACTTTAGAGCATATATTAACTCATATATCCTTTTCGATCGTTTCAATTGTAATTACAATTCATTTGATAATTTTATTAGTCGATGAAATCGTAGGACTAGATGATTCGTCAGAAAAGGGGATGATAGCTACTTTTTTCTGCATAACAGGATTATTAGTTACTCGTTGGATGTATTTGAGGCATTTACCATTAAGTGATTTATATGAATCATTAATTTTTCTTTCGTGGAGTTTTTCCATTATTCATATTATTCCGTATTTTAAAAAACATAAAAACCATTTAAGCGCAATAACCGCGCCAAGTGCTATTTTTACTCAAGGTTTTGCTACTTCGGGTCTTTTAACTGAAATGCATCAATCCGCGATATTAGTACCCGCTCTCCAATCCCATTGGTTAATGATGCACGTAAGTATGATGGTATTGAGCTATGCAGCTCTTTTGTGTGGATCATTATTATCACTAGCTCTTCTAGTCATTACATTTCGAAAATTCATAAGGATTTTTAGTAAAAGCAATAATTTAGAAAATGAGTCAGTTTACTTTAGTGAGATTCAATACGTGAACGAAAGAAACAATGTCTTACGAAACACTTCTTTTATTTCGTCTCAAAATTATTACAGGTATCAATTGATTCAACAATTGGATCGTTGGAGTTATCGTATTATTAGTCTAGGGTTTATCCTTTTAACCGTAGGTATTCTTTCGGGAGCAGTATGGGCTAATGAAGCATGGGGATCATATTGGAATTGGGATCCAAAGGAGACTTGGGCATTTATTACTTGGACCATATTCGCTATTTATTTACATATTCGAACAAATAAAAATTTTGAAAGTGTAAATTCTGCAATTGTGGCCTCAATGGGCTTTCTTATAATTTGGATATGCTATTTTGGGGTTAATCTATTAGGAATAGGGTTGCATAGTTATGGTTCATTTACATTAACATCTAATTGAATAAAAGACTTGACGAATATAAACATAGGACGGCATACAGGTATATATACGAAAACTTCATGTAAACAATCAAGAACCATTTGAATCATTTCCATTACTTGATTCAAATGGTTCTCACAAATTCAAAAGATATCTAGTTATAATAGAATTCCAATTTATTTTTTTTACTTAAAAGAATATAAAAGACTCATTTTTTTATTGTACAATCAACCATTTTTAAAATCATGGGATTTCAGTTTCATTTTTTGGTTTACTCACAAAAACTATCGAAAAAAATAATTGGATATAATAGCTTCGACCTTGTCAACTGATAATGATAAAACGAAATCGGGATAAACACCAATACCTATTACAGGTAAAAGGATAGAGATCGAAACAAATAATTCTCGCGGTCCAGAATCAAAAAAATAAGAGTTTGGGGCATTAAAAAGCTTGTATCCATAGAACATCTGGCGTAACATAGATAATGAATAAATAGGAGTTAATATCATTCCAATTGCCATTACAAAAGTAATTAATATTTTTGTCATTAAAAGATATTTTTGACTAGTAAGTATTCCAAAAAAAACTAACAATTCGGCAACAAAACCGCTCATGCCCGGTAATGCAAGAGAAGCCATTGATAAGATACTGAAAGTCGTGAATATTTTTGGAATTGCGATAGCCATTCCGCCCATTTCGTCGAGATAAACAAGACGTATTCTATCATAACTCGTTCCGGCCAAGAAAAAAAGCGCAGCGCCAATAAATCCGTGAGAGATTATTTGTAAAATGGCTCCGTTGAGTCCTGTATCGCTTATAGAACCAATTCCTATAATTATGAAACCCATATGAGATACAGAAGAGTAGGCTATTCTTTTTTTTAAATTACGCTGACCGGGAGATGTTGAAGCTGCATAGATTATTTGAATTGTGCCTACTATAATCAACCAGGGAGAGAATATAGAATGGGCGTGGGGTAATAATTCCATATTGATCCGAACCAATCCATACGCTCCCATTTTTAATAAGATTCCGGCTAAAAGCATACAAGTACTGTAATGTGCCTCTCCATGGGTGTCTGGTAACCATGTATGTAAGGGTATGATCGGTGATTTGACAGCAAAAGCAATAAGAAATCCAATATAGAATATTATTTCCAGTGCTACAGGATACGATTGATTAGCTGATGTTTCAAAATTTAATGTTGGTTCATTGGAACCATATAAACCAATACCCAAAACTCCCATTAATAAAAAAACGGAACTTCCTGCAGTGTACAAAATAAATTTTGTAGCTGAATACAAACGTTTCTTTCCCCCCCACATGGATAGAAGTAGATAAACTGGAATTAATTCTAACTCCCACATGATGAAAAAAAGTAAAAGGTCTCGAGAAGAAAATGGTCCTATTTGACCGCTATACATTGCTAACATCAGAAAATGGAATAGTCGGGAATCTCGAGTAATCGGCCGAGCCGCTAAAGTAGCTAAAGTTGTGATAAATCCTGTCAGTAAAATGGGTCCTATAGAAATTCCATCTATTCCCAATCTCCAGTAAAAATCAAAAAAATCGATCCATTTATAATCCTCTGTCAGTTGCATTAATGGATCATCCAATTGGAAACGATAACCGAATGCATAGGTTGTTAGAAGGAGTTCCATTATGCATATACCTATAGTATACCACCGAATTATCTTATTTCCTCTATGAGGGAGAAAGAAAATTAAGGAACCCGCGAATATTGGCAAAACTACAACTAGCGTTAACCAAGGAAAATTATTCATGGTAAAAACAAGATAAACTTGGACCAGAAAAACCCGTGCTCAAAATAAATAGTTTTTGAGCGCGGGTTTTTGTCGGTAAAGGTAAAAAAATCAAATGTATTCAAGTAGGGTTTTCTGGAACGTATTAATAAGCCAGACCCATACTTCGAGTTGTTTCATGCCATAAATAAACTCGAACACTCAAGAAATCTGTCGGACAGGCGGATTCACATCTCTTACAACCGACACAGTCCTCTGTTCTTGGAGCAGAAGCAATTTGCTTAGCTTTACACCCGTCCCAAGGTATCATTTCTAATACATCCGTTGGGCAGGCGCGCACGCATTGAGTACACCCTATACACGTATCATAAATCTTTACTGAATGTGACATTTGGATCTATAAATTTTTGAATGTCAGAAAGTTTCGATCTAGTAAACTTGTAAATGAATCATATATTTAGACACCAGATGAATCAATAATTTATCATAATTTTTCTAATCAATCTACTTCTGGATTGACTCATGCGATAGAGCCAAGATACTTTAATTTCTTACATTTTTGAAAACATGTATTATTACGTAATGTATGGTCATGGTAATTCTAATTTATGAATATTAGAATTTATATGATTAATACTACTTATTCAACAAATTCGATTGATTGATACGAGTTGATTTTCTGTTACGATAAATTGATGAAACAATAGCCGGGCCAATAGCTGCTTCAGCGGCTGCAATAGCTATAACAAAAATTGAGAAAATATTTCCTTTTAATTGGCGACTATCAAAAAAATCAGAAAATGTTACGAAATTCATATTAACCGCATTCAGTATAAGTTCAAGACACATAAGGGCTCTAACCATATTCCGGCTCGTGATCAATCCATAGATACCGATAGAAAATAAGTAGGCACTCAAAACAAGTACATGTTCGAGCATCATTGACCAACTCCTTATCAATTTCGATTCATTTCAATATGAACTGAACAACAATTCAACAGATTCAATTGACTAGAATAAAAAAAAGTACGGAACAAAGGCAGATTTTCTATTGTTAATAGAATAGATTGAATAATTTCTATTTTAGACATAAACAATCTTTAATTAAAGGGAAATAAATGTAATGTAATGTAATAAAACCGAACAGAGTTTAATGTGCATTGCTAATTCTATAAATTTTTTACTGTCGCGCCACGGCAATTGCACCTATCAAAGCGGCTAAAAGAATTATCGAAACGAATTCAAATGGAAGAAAAAAATCTGTTGATAAATGAATTCCAATTTGTTGACTATTACTTATCAAATCTTGCTCTATAATCTGGTTTGATCTTGTAGTCCAAATAATTCCGTACCATGACGTATCCGTAATAATAATCATGAGTAAAACAAAAATACTTGTACAAACTGGCAAAGTAACCACATCCCCAATGGTCCAAAGATTCAAATCTTTGTAATATTCTGAACCATTCATGAACATCACAGCAAATACGATTAAAACATTTATAGCTCCCACGTAAATAAGGAGTTGTGCAGCAGCTACAAAATAAGAGTTTAATAGAATATAGAATAAGGATATACAAACAAGAACCAGTCCCAATGAAAAGGCAGAATAAATGGGGTTGGTAAATAATACCACCCCCATACCTCCTAGTATAAGAACCGATCCCAGAAAGACTAAAAGAAAATCATGTATTGGTCCGGGCAAATCCATTATATGTAAAATAAGAGATAAATAAATAGAAATGTTTTTCATGACCTTATTGAGACCCGACCAGAAAATTTTTTTTTTATGATTTTTGAGCAATTCCTAATTGAATCCTAAGTAAATAAATACTAAGGGATATGAATAAATGTGAGTACTATTATTGGACTAATTTCATTCTTTATCTGAAAGAGTCGTTCTAATTCTAAACGATATATTTAAAAAAAAATTATGGATATATTAATTAATGGATTTTCAATCCAAATTAAGACGCGTTTCTTACCAACCAATCAATAGTTGGTATTTGTAGTTATTGACCAAACAACACGAAAGAAACCTAAATTCCTTCTATATTAGTTATTAGTAAAGTAATTATAAATTAGTCGTTAATAAGAGATTTACTTATTTATTTGAGGCGAATTCAAAATTGTTCGAATTGTATAATCGTCAATTACTGACATTGGTAAACGACCCAAAGCAATTTGATTATAATTCAATTCGTGACGATCATAAGTAGAAAGTTCATATTCTTCAGTCATTGATAAACAATTCGTTGGACAATACTCAACGCAATTACCACAAAATATACAGACTCCGAAATCAATACTGTAATTAAGCAGCCGTTTCTTGCGAATATCAGTTTCCAATTTCCAATCAACAACGGGTAGATCTATAGGACATACACGAACGCATACTTCACAAGCAATACATTTATCAAATTCAAAATGGATTCGACCGCGGAAACGCTCCGCGGTGATTGATTTTTCATAAGGATATTGAATAGTTACGGGTAAACGATTTGCGTGGGATAAAGTAATCATGAAACTTTGACCAATGTACCTTGCAGCTCGTACTGTTTGTTGACCATAATTCATGAACCCAGTTACCATAGAGAACATATCGTTAATATATATATGAATAGTTTTATGTTTGTTTATTTCTCTTGTTTGAGACACGTTGTGAATATAGAATGTTACTTTACAGTGAAAAGAGTTGGAAAGAAGTTGTTAATAATAGATTACCGAGAGAAATAGGTAAAAGAAATTTCCATCCAAGATTCAATAGTTGGTCCATTCTTAGCCTCGGTAAAGTCCATCTTGTTGTGATAGGAATGAACAAGAACAAATAAGTTTTAGCTAATGTAATAAAGATACCAATTATCGCTCCAAAAACTCCACATGTTTTATTTATTTCAAAAAGCTCAGAAACATATATGTCCGGAATAGATATATTCCAACCTCCCAAGTAAAGAACTGTTACAAATAATGAAGAAACCAATAGGTTTAGATAGGAAGCAACATAAAATAACCCAAATTTTATACCCGAGTATTCGGTTTGATAACCTGCTACTAACTCTTCTTCTGCTTCTGGTAAATCAAAAGGTAATCTCTCACATTCTGCTAGGGAAGAAATAATAAAAATGATAAACCCTATAGGCTGACGCCACAAATTCCATCCCCAAAAACCATATTTTGATTGCGCCTCAACAATATCAATTGTACTTGAACTGTTAGATAATTATAGTCGGTGATACCATCACTGTTACCATCGCTATTACAGAACCGTACATGAGATTTTCACCTCATACGGCTCCTTGAAGGCCAGAAATAAATATAGGGACCGCGTCAGTATTCTTTTTTGAATCTTGATATGTTTGTAGGATGGATAACTATCGGCCGGTCCCAAATTAGACCAATTGAATTCTGTCTGTTATAATTATTTTAATTCAAAATTAAATAAAAAAAGTACTTCTGAATTGATCTCATCCTTTCTTTAATTTAATAATTTCAATAATAATTTCAATTCTTCTTTGTTCAGTAATAACTTAACTGTTCAATAAAATACTTCTTGTAAAAATATCAATAACCCGTTGGTTTCACGTACGAAAAAAAAATTCTATATTAATTAATGAATTATGACACAAATTATATATCTATTAATATGTATATGGGAAAGAATAAAAGTAACAAAGAATAAATAAAGTATATCTTTATTTATTTTTTTTTTTTCGTTCCTATTCTTCTTTCTATTTCTGAGAAAAAGAGGGCTTTCAAAATAAAGTAAAGGATTATTTCGTTTCGAATAGTTATTTATTAAATCGGTGGATAGGAGTATACTCTGGATTGGAATCGTGTCATGGGGAGTACTGCCTGATCATTTCTACCAACTTAAAGCCCCAATTAGTATTCTTTGTTTGTATATTATGTAAAAATGTCCTTTTGGAGAATTTACATAATCTCCATTACTAATCCTTTACATATGTTCGTGTTTCTAACCATCCACTCGTTTTTGCTCAATCCCCCGTTATGCTAATACATAAAAATGATAGTGAAAACTCAATACGGTTGATCTTTTGAACCCGCTTCAAGTCAGGATGACTAATCAACCAATCTTGGGGGAAACGGTCTCTTCTGTTTATGTTTATTTCCGCTTAACTCTCTAACTCTTATACATAGAAAATGAGAATCCATCTTTTTACTGCGAATTTATATATAAGCTGTTTTCTTTCACTCATATAACTATTTGATTTAGTTCATCAACCCGAATAATTAATAAAAAAAAATTAAGATATCTACTCAATCCATTCCAACCCTTTCCTTGAAAGGAAGGAATAGAGAAAAGTTTCTGTCTATGTATCAACGAATCGCACGTAGAGATATTGATAACACACATAAAGTTAATGGTATTTCATAACTAATCGATTGAGCAGCAGCTCGTAGACCGCCTAAAAAGGAATATTTATTATTTGACCCGTATCCCGACATAAGAAGTCCAATTGGAGCAATACTGGAAATGGCAATCCATAAAAAAACACCGATATTGAGATCCGCTAAAACAAGGTGATATCCAAAAGGAACTACTGAATAGCTTACTAAAATTGATATGACTGCTATGGATGGCCCGATACTGAATAAACGAGTATCCCCCCTAGATGGAAAAAGATTTTCTTTGAAAAGTAGTTTTGTCCCATCTGCTAGAGCTTGAAGAACTCCCAAAGGGCCGGCGTATTCAGGTCCAATACGTTGTTGTATCCCTGCCGATATTTCTCTTTCTAACCATACAATTACCAGTACGCCTATTGTGATTCCCACTACAAGAGTCAAAATAGGAACAAGAACCCATAGAATTCCATAAACCTCTTTAAAAAATTCTAATCTAGAAAAAGAATCGATATCTTGTACTTCCGGTGTATCAATTATCATTTCAACGATCAACTTCTCCCATAATGATATCTATACTACCTAGTATCGTCATAATATCAGCCAATTTCATTCTTTTAACTAACCGCGGAAGAATTTGCAAATTGATAAAACCCGGCGGGCGGATTTTCCATCTCCAAGGAAAACCACTCTGATCCCCTATGAGAAAAATTCCCAATTCTCCCTTTGGGGCTTCTACTCTCACATAAAGTTCTTGTTTCGGCAATTCAAATGTAGGAGACGGCTTTTTACTAATAAATCGATATTCAAAATCATTCCATTCCGGATTCCTTTCTCTATCAAAGTATCGTATTTCTAAATTCTCATAGGGTCCCCCTGGAATTCCTTCCAGGGCCTGTTGAATAATTTTTACGGATTCTATCATTTCACCAATTCGGACTAGATAACGAGCCAATGAATCTCCTTCTTTTTGCCACTGTACTTCCCAATCAAATTCGTCGTAACATTCATAATGATCAACTTTACGAAGATCCCATTGTATTCCGGAAGCTCGCAGCATTGGTCCCGATAAACCCCAATTTATTACTTCCTCTCTACCAATAATGCCTACTCCCTCGACTCGTTCTAAAAAAATAGGATTTCGTGTAATAAGTTTTTGATATTCAGCAACTCTTGTTAAAAAATAATCGCAGAAATCCAAACATTTATCTATCCAGCCATGAGGTAGATCGGCCGCTACTCCTCCGATACGAAAATAATTATGCATCATTCTCATACCGGTGGCAGCTTCGAATAGATCATATACTAATTCTCTTTCTCTGAAAATATAGAAAAAGGGAGTTTGTGCACCAATATCCGCCATAAAAGGACCGAGCCATAACAGATGAGAAGCTATACGACTCAACTCCAACATAATTATTCTGATATAGCTGGCTCTTTTAGGTACTTGAATATTTCCCAACTGTTCCGGTCCGTTTACAGTTATTGCTTCTGTGAACATAGTAGCTAAATAATCCCACCGTGTTACATAAGGCAAATATTGTATAATTGTTCGATTTTCCGCAATTTTTTCCATTCCGCGGTGTAAATAACCCAATATTGGTTCACAGTCAATAACATCTTCACCATCTAGAGTAATGATGAGTCGAAGAACACCATGCATTGATGGGTGGTGGGGGCCCATATTGACTATCATGAGGTCTTTTCTTGTAGCCGGTATATTCATAGGTTTTTCCTCGATTCATTCTTTCATGAATTGCTGAAAACGAAAAAAAGTTCATTAAAATTCAAGATCTAATAAATCAAATAATTCAAAATGCCTTTATAAAAATCAAATTAACGAGTTTTTGACTCCCGAATATCCAACCGATTAATTAATTCTTTATAACATATTCTATTTTTCTTTGACAAATAAGACAGTAATCGTTGGCGTTTTCCCAGAATTTTACGTAAACCTCTCTGAGATAAATAGTCTTTTTTGTGTAATTGTAAATGTGAAGTAAGTCTTCGTATCCTATTGGTGAAACTAACTATTTGAAATTCAACAGATCCTCTGTTTTCGTCTTTTTCTTCTTGTGAAATAACTGAGATGAATGAATTTTTTACCATAAACTGAAATCTTCTCTCCCCCCCTCTTTTTATTTTAAGATATTTTTTATTGATAGATATCTTTATTGATCAGTAATAATAATGCCCCTAATTTTTATTTGGTATATACAAAAATTTGTATTTCGTTATTAATTTCTAATTTTTTTAATTTAATAAAACTTACTCAATCCTATTTTCATTTTAAAATTGAATTTGAAAGGGGATACAAAAGTATGGTTGGTTTCTTCACTCACAAAAGATAAAAGTTTAGACCTAAAATAATAAAATTTTGTTCATTCTAGATCTAATTGATATGTCATTGAATTAGTATCATGTATCAGAATGGAATGTAAGACAATGTATGCGTGCATCTCTTTGTCGTCATAGACCAGATATGGTATGGGAAATATAGGAAAAATGTACTATTAATGAATTTTCAATCGCGGATACATACGTATCCTTACCATACTGAAACAACTGCCATTATTGGTATTAAACCAATAACGATTCATACAAGCTAAATCTTCTAATCGATAATTGGGCCAAAGAAATAGCTTTAATTTTATAATTTTTTTTTTATATTTTTTGCTTTTATCCACAACTTGACTGTTTACCTCATTCCCATTACAAAAAGATGCCTTTCTATGTCTATTCTTAGAATTTAAACAAATTAGAATTCGCAATTCTCTACGACGTCTAGGCGATAAAATATTTTCAGGAACAAACAAATCATAATTTTTTTTATATCTATTTCCAGTCATCTTTTGATGTTTTGTAATGACTTCATCAGAATTCTTATCAACATGTTTTTTTTCTCGGTATCTTTGATTTATTTGATGTTTACTTTTATGAACTAATGAAATACCGAGGGTTTGATACATAATAAATTTTCCATCATTTTTTATAGCTAGACGAATTGGTTCAATAATCAAAAATCCCCTTTTAATAAATTCTGTAAGAGTTACATCTTTCTGAATCGTCAAAATATCCAGACTCATTTCGCCCCTTTGAATAGAGGATATAGTAATTTCTCTTGGATTTATCAGTCTAAGCAGGAGACAATATACGTTGATGTTATTGATTATTTTTTTATTTAAAGAATCATCCCATCTCAATTGAAAATACAAATACCTTTTTAGGAAGAAATCAAACTCCGCTTTTGTATTGATCTTGTATTGCTTTTTATTTCTATGTTTTTTCATGTCCGATCCCGTATAATCTTCTTCAACATCTTTTTCTTGGTTTGAAAGAGCTGATTTAAGATCTGCTTGGCCCGTGGATTCTTTTTCTCCTTGATTTCGGTTTTCTAATTCAAGAGATTTTTTTTCATTCGACGATATTGATATAAAAGGATCTCTTTTTTTATTTCCAGTGATGCTTTTGTTTTCACTAGCATTTTTTTTTATATTAGAATTAAAAAGTAGTAATTTAATTGGTATAACCCACGGTTTCATTTTATACGTATTATAAAGTCTCACAAATTCTGGCAAGAACCAAAGTTCCAGATTTGATATGGGACGACTTAGTATTTCTTCATTCATTCCCATCCAATCCAAAAGGGGTTTTTGATTGGATAGGTTGATTTTTTGGTCTTGCTGAAGTGTGAGATAAAAAAGACCCTTATTATTGATTTTATCAATTATTTGATACTTATTAACCCTAGTCTTAGTATATTTATTACTGTTAGTGTCAGTATCAATATTGATCCAGGCCTCAATATCGACCTTCGTTTTAAGACAAAAATCGAGAATTCTCCAATCAAAAAATTTTCTATCCGTATTTTTATCCATATCTCGAATATCATCTTCTACCATATTAAATGATTTTTGTTTATGTGTGTTGTAATTATAAAAAATATCTTGGTTAGTTTTTACTTGTAATGGTGATCCATAAATTGAAGAGTACTTCTTAGTTTCAGAATTTATAGATTTATATGCTAAAAGATCATATCTATATTGTTTTTTAAAATTATCCTTTTGATTCAATAATAAATCCGTTTCAATTTTTGTTTTTTTTTCGTAGTGAATTAATTCATCTTTTTCATATAAATCACACAAATCTTTATATAAATCTTTATTTTGAGCTATACAGTTCAATATATTTCGCCATTTTTGTGGTACTACTCTAGACCATTTAATTTGAGATACATCACATTGATATTGATAATGACTCCTTAACCAATTTGTCCATTGATTCATTCCAGAATTGCGAAGATTCTTAGGTCTTAATTCGGAATGAAATAGGTCTTGTCTTACAACAAAAAAATCCTTTATTTCATTCTTAAGAAAAAGGGGGGTTCCATTATATTGAAATACGGATTTCAATTTCTCTAACTTAATAAGTTGGGTTTGTGATAATTTGTAAAATACATATGCTTGTGAAAAGTAAGATAAGTCAAAAAAAGTCTTTGAATTTTTTTGACTAAGACTAATATTAGTATTAGAAAGTGACTCTTTTATAATCGAAATAAATTTAATTAAACTTTGATTTGTTTTATTAATTCTTTCTTGATTTGCTTCATTACTGTTAATGTTTTTATTAAGAATTTTTTTTGTTGATTCAAGAAAAAGTTGTGTATTGATACTAGGAATATTAATCATAGATAGAAAGATATCTATGTATATCTTTTCAATGAAAAATATTATAAAATAATGGGATTTACGGATTAATCGAGCAGTTCTTCTTTTTAATATCTGCCAAATATTTTTTTGTGATTCCAATTTTTTATCATCATAACTTATTTTGTTAGAACTAAAATTTCTATCTGAAGTTATAAATCCCTTTTTCTTGTCTTTTGTAATTTTTTCTATTTGATTTATGATTGTGTTTATTCTATCAGTCAGATCTTGCATTTTTTTTTCTGTTAATGAATAATTTGTCCAATCCTGAGATCTAATTTGAATGGACGATTCCTGAATCATCCGATTACTGATTATTGAATCTTTTTTAATTTCACTCAATTCATATACTTCTATTTCTCTCAATCCAAATAATATAATTGGGTTTATTTTTGAGAGTTCTTTTATTATTTCTTTTATAAACAGAATGTTTTTAATGATCCATTTTTTTGGTTTTTTTGAGACATTTAGAAACAATTTTGTTTGTTCTTTAAAAATTCCTAGAATTATAAAACATTTCTTTTGCAATTTTTTAATTTTTTTTTTGAGTTCTTTTAAAATCGGTTCAAAAAATGAAAGTTTTTTTCTGGGAGAACCAAAAGGTAGTTCAGCTTCCATTCCAAAAATTGTTAAAAAACAAAAATCATTTTTTTGACCTTGCTTTTTCATTGGATCGTTATAAGGGGCTCGTAACTTAGATCTGTGCCAAGGTTTAAGACGAAAAGGAAATAGGATCTTGATCTGAATGCCGTCTGTTAACCAGTTTTTTGGAAATTCTTTTTCTGATAATTGAACGCCGTTATAGGTACATTTAACATGCATTTCTCTATTCCAATCCTTTAAGTCCTCATACCATTCCGGAAATTGAAATAATAGTATACGGACGATATTTTTAGCTATTATCAATGAAGGTAATATAATATATTTTCTAAGAATTGATTGGGTTACTAATAAAAAACCTCTCATTACTTGAGCAAGTAAAATACTATCCCAGGCTTCCGCTATTTGTATACGCACTTTCTCCTTTCTTTTGTCTTCTTCTTTTTTGTCCTCCTCTTTTTTTTTCGCGCTTTCTTTTGTCTTTTTCTCTGTATAATTCGAAATTGTGAATTCTGTGTTTTTCCACATCCAATTTCTAAAAATTTTTTTCATCCGTTCAGAAATATCAAAAAAAAAAGATTTGTCTATTCGGTCCAAAAAAAGAGGGGAATGCGCATTTGCTTCAAAGAGTTTCCAAGTAACTGTTTTACGTCTTTGAGCGCGCATGGAGCCTTTGATTATGTCTCGACGAAAATCCGATTGTTGAGAATAACGTATCAAAGCAACTTCGCCTGTTTGATC